ATGAATCGAAATATCGCTGCTACGCCAAAACTCGGCGCAAAGAACCAACCAGATTGCCCCAGTGGATAAATAAGGAATACGGAAACAAAAACAGCGATTGGAGCAGAGAATGAAATTGCATTATAAGGCCGCAATTGAACAGACCGAGCAAGTTCAAATTGACGTAACATGAAACCTATTAGTGCAAAAGCCCCATGGAGAGCGACAAAAGTCCACAGACCGCCTAATTGACACCAACGAGTAAAATCCCCTTGCGCTTCCGGGCCCCATAGTAGCAACAAAGAGTGTGCTAAACTATTGGCAGGGGTGGAAACTGCCGCGGTTAAGAAATTACAACCTTCCAAATAGGAACTAGCCAATCCATGGGTATACCAAGAAGTTACAAAAGTTGTCCCTGTAAACCAACCCCCTAAAGCGAAATAAGCACAAGGAAAGAGCAATAGGCCGGACCATCCTACAAAAACGAAACGGTCCCTTCGTAACCAGTCGTCCATAATATCAAATAGATCATTTTCTTCTTTAGTAACTCTACCAAGGGCTATAGTCATAGTGATCCTCCTATTCAATTACTTCAACCATTTCCGAGCACCTCATATCACTTCCAAGGCATACGATAGTTTGATTATCTGTGGACGATTTCTTTCTCGTTCAATGCCCTTTTTCAAAGGTCTCGAAGATAGAAATTTTTTATTTTTATCTATGGGGTCACAACCGAGGTCGTGGTAAATCCATGAATTTGATTCGATTAGTTTTTCTTATACTATAGAAATAAACATTTGAATTCAGCATTATTCCATGACTCCTATTTCAAAGCCTATCTTTTAAGGAAAAATGAAAATAAAAGTAACCCCTCTTTTCCCACTCGCTCTCTATTGCATGGGTGGAAGAACAAAAATTGGATTCTGAAAAAAAAAAAGAAAGATATTGAAAAAAAAAAATTGACTTTCGAAATCCATTTTTATGTGTAGCGGAAAGGAGTTGCGATTTCTTCTTATTCCTATAGAACATCTAGTAACAAGAATATGAAATCGTAAATAGCGAAAAATTCTTGCCTTGCGCGGTCTAAGTCTAAGGAAATACAAAAAATCCGCTTATACAATTTCATCTACATCGAATTTATATATCAGAATAGTGGATAGAGGCATCATTCAAGGAGTCAGGTCTACTTACTTTATCTTTCTTTCCAATTTTATGGTGGGTTTGATAAGAACCCTTTTTGTTTTGTTTATAAATAATCGAAAAAAGAGTTTTTTATTTTTTATATAACCTGCTTGTTTTATTATAACAAGTCCTATATGAAAATGCCCGCTGAAGAGAAAATCTATCTGATTGTTTCTCAGCCAATATCGAATTTTAGAAAGAAAAAACAAGAATTTTCTTCTTTTTTTTATTAACATTAAGAAAAAAGAATATAATTAAAATGGAATTGGCAATATAATTTTTATGGACTTTTGAAAGAAAAAGGAAGGATTTTTTGCAATCGTTATTTCTTGCCTCTGTCATATCACGGAAACCTTTCGATTTGGAACGGGGAGAGATGGCTGAGTGGACTAAAGCGGCGGATTGCTAATCCGTTGTACAATTTTTTTGTACCGAGGGTTCGAATCCCTCTCTTTCCGCCCCCTCGGATCATTTGGGACTTTCGAATTGGAAGGAATTCTGACCCCCGGATTTTCTCATAGATAAATGTACGAAACAAATCCAATTTGTAAGAAAAAATTCCAAAAAAATTTGGATTTTTACTCCTCACGCCCAGGATTACGTCCTGGGTCATTAGATAAGAATCCAAAGATAAAGAGGGAAACAAAGAATATCACTACTGTATAAACAAAAAGTTTGAGAGTAAGCATTACATAATCTCCAAGATTTTTTTTTAAGGAATAGATTACCCGTTTTTCCTTACCACACAGATCCACTAGGATGGGTTTTGTTTATTTTTACACCTAAAAATGCAAAAATCAATTCTTGAAAAAAATTGCAAGAATTGATTTATAATAAGCACTCTTATCAATATCAAAAATTAGGTTAGGTATTGTGTGGGTACCTAAAGGTACCTGCTCAACGTAGGTGCAGGGGGTGGGGTAGAAAGGCGGATCCCAATTTATTGCTGCAGCTATACATTCAATGTAGAAGAATTAGAATTTTAGAATCGAAGGTTCATAATATAAGACTTCTCGGCTTTTATTCATTTTTAGAATTTTTTTGGAATGAATACATCATTCAATTTGGCAGACAGAACAGAGTAGTAAAGATTTCATCGAAAACTTACAGCAGCTTGCCAAACAAAGGCTAATAGAAAAAAGAGTATAGGTATGACAGGCATAAAATCCACGATTGGGTTGAAAATGGCATAAGCTTCGGGCAATTTGGCGAAGAAAAAACTAGTCGGATAAAGAACAGAATTAAAACAGATACAGGTTAAACTAAGTATATTAGGCATAACAAGCATTTCGTTCTTGTAGAGTAGATAATTGGATTTTGATTGAGTTATTTTTCTAAGGGAAAAAAGAAAAGGCGGGTTCAAAATCCTTTTTTCTTCGGACTTTCCCAAACGCAAAATACCTCCTTGTATTCGCACTCTCAAATGAGAATGGAAGAAATTCGACTTTCATATAATATCTTAATAGAATTCCATGTAATGATCAATGCATTTTTTGGATTCTATATTATCCGCATGTCTAGAATCCTAGCAAGAGAGTATCCCTCATTTTTTATGTAATTGAAGTGGGATTGACGAATAACAAATAAACATAATAGTGTTTATTAGTGTCGCATAAAACCAGAAATGGGGCGTGGCCAAGTGGTAAGGCAGCGGGTTTTGGTCCCGTTACTCGGAGGTTCGAATCCTTCCGTCCCAGATTTTTTCTGATGAAACGAAAGATGAAATCATATTGTACCCCACACGAGACAAAAGAAAGTTTATTAAAGAGAATAATTATCTCTTATGAACTCTTAGATTAGATGCATTTCTAAGCATTCTTTTTCTTTCTCAGAAAACATAATCAAGTGTCAAGTCCAGTCAAATTGAATATCTTTATTTTCATGAAAAATTGGGTCTATCAGTCACATTCAGGATATGCCCCTACTACTACTCATTACTCATATGTGTTTTGAAATTCGAACTTCTTAGATAAACTTTATGCTCCATATCCATGAAGGGGGAATTCTTACATGATACATTTGACATCTAATGTGAAAGAAAAGAAGGACCCCCTATTTATTTTTCCCGAACTAAAGAACTAAAGTAAGTAAATAAAAAGAAAATAAAGGGGGTATCCTAATTCTATATTTCATGGCCAGATTAAAGAATAGGAAGTTTTTAGTTTCAGCACAGGTCTTAAAACTTTTGACCAAGATCGGCTTGCGAAAAAAGAAAAAGGGTTTCTATTCTATGGATAGGAACTCCATTTTTGTATTTTAGATATTATCTGATTTGCAAATATCCATTTCTAAATCAATGGAATGTGAGGATTAGAGAGAAATTCATATATTCTGTCTACTCGGCTTTCGAATTAATTGAAAAAATTTTAAACTTGACGTAAAACACTGTATAAAAAATGAGACCTATCCCTTTATGATAGAGATAGATTTTTGTTGTATTATATTATTAGTAAAAAGGGCCCCTCTTTGGTTAAGCGAAAACCATCTCGATCTGCGATTCTTTAAATATCCAGAATGATCCATTCTGGTAAGGATAAGGTAAGAACTGTTCGTTGGATAGAATGGATTCAAAAAATCATACTTCTCCTGATTTTTGATTTGGAGTTGCTTCTTTTAGGTAAAAGAAAGAATGCTATAAGTAAAAGCAAAGGCCTTAATTTGACTTTACACGAAATGTGTTTTTTTTTTTTACTTCATTTTTTTCCCTCTTTTGGTATTCGAGTCGAAGAAGTACGAGAATTCTATAACTACCAAAAAACTTTCAATCTTTTCATTGGAATAGTTTATTTAGTTAATAGTTTTTGTTATGGAAAAATATATTGCTAATCTAATTCTAATATAGTAATTAAATTAATTAAACTTTTTTTGAGGTTGATAGTTTATTTGTTGGAGAAGAGTCGATCCTTCGCTTCTCATTTCAGGATTGACCATCTCGAGTCCTCTGTTGAGGATGGAAATTCAATAAAAAATAAGTCTTAAGCAAACTTGTTTATTCGTCTTTTTCGAACTATGTTTCCTTTCCTTCATATGATAGAATATGGGTTTAAATAAATTGGATCTTTGCGGAGTCTTCCCCGATAAATACTTATTTCTTTTATCCATATTTCTCCATAGATAGCAAGTTTGAATTAGTATACAAAAAACTAAACTAAACCAATGACTATTCATGATCCCATCCATATTGGATCAATTCCCTATACCACTTTGCAATGAAATTAGAGGAATGTTTGTTATGGTAAAACTTCGTTTAAAACGATGTGGTAGAAAGCAACGTGCGACTTGAAGGACATGATCGATTGTGGATTTTGTTATCCATCATTTTCCATAGTAATGAAAATGCTCTTGGCTCGACATAGTCTGTTCTATTCGTCCCGAACCAAATTTGCGCTGGGTTGTTTGTAAGTAAATAGTACACGATGGAGCTCGAGAGGACAGAATTGATTTTTTATCAAGGGAAAGAATCTAGGGTTAGTGAAAACTAATAAATTAGGCCAACTTTGTCAGTCTATCCTTAATATAGAAATCGAAAGGTTAAAATAAGAAGAAAGTCCAATTTTGGAAGATTGGAAAAACTCTTTCAATTAAAAGTTTATCAGAATCAATCGCCCATATTCGATTTCTATAGAAGAGGGAAATGCTTTATCGAAGGAAATAAGAAAAAAAGGGTATGTTGCTACTCTTTTGAAAGAAAAAAGAATAGGAATTCCCGAAGTAATGTCTAAACCCAAGGATTTCACAAATCAAAGATAAAGAATTCCGGAACAAGTAAACGCGATTTTCAATTGTCTCAACAATAGAATTGGATCAGAATAAGGAATAAAAGTCAATTCGTTCGAGATGAGACAAAGAAAAGAGTTTAGAGACGACTCAAAAAATTTGGAAGGATTTTTCCTTTTAAGTCTGTCAGTCAAAATTAACCAACTTGAGTCATGAGTATAAATGAAATTTGTTTTTTCTGTAAGGAAATTAATGCAAGTCATAGTCTAATTTCTATCTACTTGTATTATAGACAGAAATTCGAATCTTTTTCTCGAGCCGTATGAGGAGAAAACCTCCTATACGTTTCTAGGGGGGGCATTGTTTAGCTACATCTATCCCAATAAGCTGTCTATCGAATCGTTGCAATTGATGTTCGATCTCGAAGAGAAGGAAGAGATCTTCGAAAAGTAGGTTTTTATGATCCGATAAAGAATCAAACTTGTTTAAATGTTCCAGCTATTCTCTATTTCCTTGAAAAGGGTGCTCAACCTACAAGAACTGTTTATGATATTTTAAGGAAGGCAGAATTCTTTAAAGAAAAAGAAGGAACTTTGAGTTAATTGAAGAACTAAATGAATAAAAAAGTAGGAGAGGATCACTAGTATCCCTCGTTGTCTAATTATTTAGACACAATTTGCCTCTTTCTTAGTCCTATTTTTGACTGGATTTATGTCGTGCCAATCCAACATAAGCCCTTATTTTATTTACTTTTTCTATCTAATTTGTTTTCTTACCATTGTATTTCCATTGACAAAGGTCTATTGAACAAATAGAATTTGTAGATAGATAGGTCTCTTTATCCTCACTCCATATTAGGTTTTTCTGTCTACACTTCGCTCAAATGATAAGGTTGTCCCTCTTGCATGTACTCTCATACAAGATTTATTTATATAAAGAAATATAAATTGCTAAAAAAATGACAATTTTGCTATCGTGATTGGGGCCGCTCCTTTTTTAACCTTAGTGAAATTTAGCCGAACCTGTTCATTTTGGCATTTGAGTGTTTTTAATGGGCGATAAAATCTTTCTTTTAATGTTTTGCTAGTTCAATGTTTTGACAGGAGCGTGCGGTGTAATTCCATTGATTTTTGGGTTTCGATCGTATCTAAGATCCTATTTTATCTGGGTTGCTAACTCAATGGTAGAGTACTCGGCTTTTAAGTGCGACTATGATCTTTTACACATTTGGATGAAGCAACAAATTCGTCCAGACTCTTGGTAGAGTCTAGAAGACCACGACTGATCCTCAAGGGTAATGAATGGAAAAAATAGCATGTCGTAATAAAATCAATTTCTTATTTTTTATTTTTGGAATGGAATAAAAAATTCCTATTTTCTGGGTCTAGTGAATAAATGGATAGAGCCTGGCTCCAATTCTGGTAAAATAAAAAGCAACGAGCTTAACTTCTTAATTGAAATGATTCCCCGATCTAATTAGACGTTAAAAATAGATTAGTGCCTGATGCGGGGAAAGGTTGGGTTTTCCTATGAACGGACCCTTGATTTTTTCTTTTTTTTTTTTTTTTGAAATCCTAATTATTCTTGATTATAGATTGAAAAGGGATGTTATGGATTGAATGTGTAAAAGAAGCAGTATATTGATAAAGAGACTGGATTCCAAAGTCAAAAGAGCGATTGGCCTGCAAAAATAAAAGATTTGTTCTCTTTTGTAATTAGAACAAACATAAACTAATTGGATAGAAAAGGAAAAGATCTGTGGATTAGATTCCTTTTCTTTCCAGGGTTTGTATTAAAAAATGCAACACCCTGTTTTGACCATATTGCACTATGTATCATCATTTGAGAAACCGAGAAATGCTTCTTCTTTCTGATTCAAGTAGAAATACAAATGGAAAAATTGGAAGGGTATTCAGAAAAACAGAAATCTCGTCAACAATACTTCGTTTACCCACTTCTCTTTCAGGAGTATATTTATGCATTTGCCCATGATTATGGATTAAAAGGTTCCGAACCTGTGGAAATTGTTAGTTGTAATAACAAGAAATTTAGTTCACTACTTGTGAAACGTTTAATTATTCGAATGTATCAGCAGAATTTTTGGATTAACTCGGTTAATCATCCTAACCAAGATCGATTGTTGGATTACAACAATTTTTTTTATTCTGAGTTTTATTCTCAGATTCTATCTGAGGGGTTTGCGATCGTTGTAGAAATCCCATTCTCGCTACGAGAATTATCTTGTCCGAAAGAAAAAGAAACACCAAAGTTTCAGAATTTACGATCTATTCATTCAATATTTCCCTTTTTAGAAGACAAATTTTTGCATTTACATTATCTATCACATATAGAAATACCCTATCCTATCCATTTTGAAATCTTGGTTCAACTCCTTCAATACCGGATCAAAGATGTTCCATCTTTGCATTTATTGCGATTCTTTCTCAACTACTATTCGAATTGGAATAGTCTTATTACTTCAATGAAATCGATTTTTCTTTTGAAAAAAGAAAATAAAAGACTATTTCGATTCCTATATAACTCTTATGTATCAGAATATGAATTTTTCTTGTTGTTTCTTCGTAAACAATCTTCTTGCTTACCATTAACATCTTCTGGAAC